GTTAATGTAGCTTAGAAATTTAAAGCGAAGCACTGAAAATGCTTAGACGGGCCCTTAAAGCCCCATAAACACACAGGTTTGGTCCCAGCCTTCTTATTAGCTGTTAGCAGACCTATACATGCAAGTAACCGCACCCCCGTGAAAATGCCCTCCAGGCCACACTGACCAAAAGGAGCAGGTATCAAGCCCACTCCCCACAAAAGTAGCTCATAACACCTTGCTAAGCCACACCCCCACGGGTAACAGCAGTAATAAACATTAGGCAATGAACGAAAGTTCGACCTAGCTATGCTAACTAACTAAGGGTTGGTAAATTTCGTGCCAGCCACCGCGGTCATACGATTAACCCAAGTTAATAATAAACGGCGTAAAGAGTGTTTTAGAGTTAATAGAACACTAAAGTTAAGTCTTAGCTAAGCTGTAAAAAGCCCCAGCCAAAGCAAAAATAAATAACGAAAGTAACTTTATATATCTGAACACACGACAGTTAAGACCCAAACTGGGATTAGATACCCCACTATGCTTAACCGTAAACTCAAGTAGCATCTCAACAATACTACTCGCCAGAGTACTACAAGCAATAGCTCGAAACTCAAAGGACTTGGCGGTGCTTTACACCCCTCTAGAGGAGCCTGTTCTATAATCGATAAACCCCGATAAACCTCACCACCTCTTGCTAATTCAACCTATATACCGCCATCCTCAGCAAACCCTGTTAAGGACCCATAGTAAGCGAGAGAATCACACATTAAAACGTTAGGTCAAGGTGTAGTCTATGAGGTGGGAAGAAATGGGCTACATTTTCTATATTTACAGAACAACCAACGCCTCCCCTTATGAAAAAAGTGGTTAAGGCGGATTTAGAAGTAAATTGAGAATAGAGAGCTTGATTGAATAGGGCAATGAAGCACGCACACACCGCCCGTCACCCTCCTCAAATTAATTCTAATTACTAAAGTATCTATAATCTATACACACTAAATTATCAGAGGAGATAAGTCGTAACAAGGTAAGCATACTGGAAAGTGTGCTTGGAATTACCAAAGTGTAGCTTAAACTCAAAGCATCCGGCTTACACCCAGAAGATTTCAACTAATGACCACTTTGAAATTACTAGAACTAGCCCTAACACCCCCCCCCACTAAATCATAACCCCTTCACTAAATCAAAACATTTATAACAACTTATACAAGTATAGGCGATAGAAAATATTCTTGGGCGCTATAGAAACAGTACCGTAAGGGAAAGATGAAAGAAGTACTTAAAGTATAACAAAGCAAAGATTAAAACTTCTACCTTTTGCATAATGATTTAGCCAGAACAACTTTACAAAGAGAACTATAGCTAACAACCCCGAAACCAGACGAGCTACCTACGGACAGTATATGAACAAACTCATCTATGTCGCAAAATAGTGAGAAGATCCATAGGTAGAGGTGAAAAGCCTACCGAGCCTGGTGATAGCTGGTTGTCCAGAACAGAATCTAAGTTCAGCTTAAAATCTACCTAAAGAACTAATAATCCAAATGTAGATTCTATTGCTAGTTCAAAGGGGTACAGCCCATTGAACAAAGGATACAACCTTTAATAGAGAGTAACCAAACATTATACCCATAGTTGGCCCAAAAGCAGCCATCAATTAAGAAAGCGTTAAAGCTCAACATTACATACTATTCCCAAATACCAAAACTCTTAGACACCTCCTATTAAATTCACTGGACTAATCTATTCATGAATAGAAGAGATAATGTTAATATGAGTAACAAGAATAATATTCTCCCCGCACAGACCTATATCAGATCGGATGCCCACTGATAATTAACCAACAGATATAGAAACCACTAATAAATAATTATATCAACCAAAAATGTTAACCCAACACAGGTGTGCAATTACAAAGGAAAGATTAGAATAAGTAAAAGGAACTCGGCAAAAACAAACCCCGCCTGTTTACCAAAAACATCACCTCTAGCATGGATAGTATTAGAGGCAATGCCTGCCCAGTGACTAATGTTAAACGGCCGCGGTATCCTGACCGTGCAAAGGTAGCATAATCATTTGTTCCTTAATTGAGGACTTGAATGAACGGCCACACGAGGGTTTAACTGTCTCTTACTTACAATCAGTGAAATTGACCTCTTCGTGAAGAGGCGAAGATATCTAAATAAGACGAGAAGACCCTATGGAGCTTAAATTTTATACCCAAGTCTTATATATCACCCAACTAAGGGCCATAACACCACCGATGCCTGGGTAGACAATTTTGGTTGGGGTGACCTCGGAGTATAAATAAACCTCCGAATATCTAGTACCTAGACTCAACAAGTCAAAGTAACCTTACACAACCTGTATCTTATAATTTATTGACCCAAAAAATTTGATCAACGGAACAAGTTACCCTAGGGATAACAGCGCAATCCTGTTCTAGAGTCCCTATCGACAACAGGGTTTACGACCTCGATGTTGGATCAGGACATCCCAATGGTGTAACCGCTATTAATGGTTCGTTTGTTCAACGATTAAAGTCCTACGTGATCTGAGTTCAGACCGGAGAAATCCAGGTCGGTTTCTATCTATTAAAATTTCTCCTAGTACGAAAGGACAAGAGAAATGGAGCCCATTACTCAATAAAGCTCCCAGCCAAATAGATGATATCATCTAAATCTAATATTCTACTCACTACCCTGCCCTAGAACAGGGTTTGTTAAGATGGCAGAGCCCGGTAATTGCATAAAACTTAAAACTTTATACCCAGAGGTTCAACTCCTCTTCTTAACACATGTTTATAATTAACCTGCTAATGCTCGTAGTCCCAGTAATTCTAGCCATAGCATTCCTAACCCTCTTAGAACGAAAAACCCTAGGCTACATGCAATTCCGCAAAGGACCCAATGTAGTAGGCCCACATGGACTTCTACAACCATTCGCTGATGCAATAAAACTATTCATCAAAGAACCCCTACAACCCCTTATATCTTCAACCCTACTTTATACTATTGCCCCAACCCTAGCCTTATCCATCGCCCTTATTATATGAACCCCACTACCAATCCCATATCCCCTAATTAACATAAACCTAGGCGTATTATTCATTCTAGCCACATCAAGCCTAGCCGTATACTCCATCCTATGATCAGGATGAGCATCCAACTCAAAATATGCACTAATTGGAGCATTACGAGCAGTAGCACAAACCATTTCGTACGAAGTAACCCTAGCAATCATCCTTCTATCCATTCTAATAATTAACGGGTCATTCACACTATCAACCTTAATTAAAACTCAAGAACACTCCTGACTCCTACTCCCATCGTGACCTCTAGCAATAATATGATTTATCTCAACACTTGCAGAAACAAATCGAGCTCCTTTCGACCTTACAGAAGGAGAATCTGAACTCGTATCTGGATTTAATGTCGAATACGCCGCAGGCCCATTCGCACTATTTTTTATAGCCGAATACACTAACATCATTATAATAAATGCCCTAACAGCCACGATCTTCATAAGTGCAATTCACAACATAAACTTCCCAGAAACCTTCTCTGTCAACTTCACCCTAAAAACTCTACTATTGACAACCATCTTTTTATGAGTCCGAGCATCATACCCCCGATTCCGCTATGACCAACTTATACACCTACTATGAAAAAATTTTCTACCACTAACACTAGCCATATGCATATGACACACTGCACTACCCATTTTTTTAGCTAACATTCCCCCACAAATATAGAAATATGTCTGACAAAAGAATTACTTTGATAGAGTAAAAAATAGAGGTGAGAACCCTCTTATTTCTAGAACCTTAGGGCTCGAACCTATTCTTAAGAATTCAAAATTCTTCGTGCTACCAAATACACCAAGTCCTATAAAGTAAGGTCAGCTAAATAAGCTATCGGGCCCATACCCCGAAAATGTTGGTTTATACCCTTCCCGTACTAATTAAACCCCCCATCCTATTACTAATCTATTTCACCCTGTTTATTGGAACAATCCTAACAATAATTAGCTCACACTGACTCTTAACTTGAGTAGGTCTAGAAATAAATATATTAGCCATCATTCCAATCCTTACTAAAAAAACATCATCACGACCCATAGAAGCCGCAACTAAATACTTCCTAACCCAAGCCACGGCATCAATAATCCTAATGATAGCAATTATTATTAATACTATAAACTCAGGACAATGGACAATAATAAAAACTGTTAGCCCACTATCTTCCCTCATAATACTAACTGCATTAGCCATAAAACTAGGTATAACCCCATTCCACTTTTGAGTGCCAGAAGTAACACAAGGAATCTCACTTACCTCAGGACTAATTTTACTAACATGACAAAAGCTAGCCCCAATATCTATCCTACTACAAATAAATAACTCAATCAATTCTAATATTACCCTGCTAATCGCCCTACTATCTATTGCCATTGGAGGGTGAGGAGGATTAAACCAAACACAACTACGAAAAATTCTAGCATTCTCATCAATCTCCCACATAGGCTGAATACTCGCCGTCATCACATTCAACCCTTCCGCAACTGTACTTAACCTCCTAATCTACCTGCTCCTAACTCTATCTATATTCATCATAATACTATCAATTTCTAGCACCTCTACACTAACTATGTCCCACTCATGAAACAAAACACCAGTACTCACCTCAATACTCCTTATTACCCTTTTATCACTAGGAGGACTACCACCATTATCTGGATTCCTACCAAAATGAATTATTGTCCAAGAGTTATGTAATAGCCACAACATCATTACACCAACCCTTATAACTATCATATCCTTACTAAACCTCTTTTTTTATATACGTCTAATTTACTCCTCATCCCTAACTATATTTCCCACAACAAACAACATAAAAATAAAATGACAACTTAACATACCAACACCACCCGCCGTGATAACCCCACTAATCACAGTATCATCCATACTCCTCCCACTATCACCCATAATCTCAACTCTAAATTAGAGACTTAGGTTATACCAGACCAAGAGCCTTCAAAGCTCTAAGAAAACACTAATGTTTAGCCTCTGTCTAACCTCATAAGGACTGCAAGACTCCTCCTACATCAACTGAACGCAAATCAATTACTTTAATTAAGCTAAGTCCTTACTAGACTGGTGGGCTCCAACCCCACGAAGTTTTAGTTAACAGCTAAAAACCCTATTCAACTGGCTTCAATCTACTTCTCCCGCCGCCAAGAAAAAAAAGGCGGGAGAAGCCCCGGCAGAATTGAAGCTGCTCCTTTGAATTTGCAATTCAATATGATTAATCACCTCGAGGCCTGGTAAAAAGGGGACTTAACCCCTGTTTTTGGATTTACAGTCCAATACCTCTACTCAGCCATTTTACCTTACTTATGTTCATTAACCGCTGGCTCTATTCTACCAATCACAAAGACATTGGCACTTTATACTTAGTATTCGGTGCCTGAGCAGGAATAGTGGGAACTGCCCTAAGTTTACTGATCCGAGCAGAGCTGGGCCAGCCAGGCACTCTGCTGGGCGATGATCAAATTTATAACGTTATTGTAACGGCCCATGCATTCGTTATAATCTTTTTTATGGTCATACCAATCATAATTGGGGGTTTCGGGAACTGATTAGTGCCTCTAATAATTGGAGCCCCTGACATGGCTTTCCCGCGAATAAACAATATAAGCTTCTGGCTATTGCCTCCATCTTTCCTTCTTCTTCTAGCCTCATCAATAGTTGAAGCTGGAGCTGGCACTGGATGAACCGTGTACCCACCTCTAGCGGGCAATCTAGCCCATGCAGGAGCCTCAGTTGACCTTACCATCTTCTCCCTTCACTTAGCAGGGGTGTCTTCTATTTTAGGGGCTATTAATTTTATTACAACTGCCGTTAACATAAAACCCCCCGCTATATCTCAATACCAGACCCCATTATTTGTCTGATCAGTTATGATCACTGCTGTTTTATTACTATTATCCCTCCCAGTTCTCGCAGCAGGTATTACTATACTGCTTACAGACCGTAATCTAAACACCACATTCTTCGATCCGGCAGGAGGAGGGGACCCAATTCTATACCAACACTTGTTTTGATTCTTTGGTCACCCTGAAGTCTACATCCTCATCCTACCTGGGTTCGGCATAATCTCACACATTGTATCTTTTTACTCAGGAAAAAAAGAGCCATTTGGGTACATAGGCATAGTTTGGGCTATAATATCTATTGGTTTCCTGGGCTTTATTGTATGAGCTCACCATATGTTTACAGTTGGCATAGATGTAGACACCCGAGCATACTTTACATCTGCTACAATAATCATCGCTATTCCCACTGGAGTAAAAGTATTTAGCTGATTGGCTACCCTACATGGTGGAAACATTAAATGATCCCCAGCCATATTATGAGCTCTAGGATTTATTTTCCTGTTTACGGTAGGGGGCTTAACCGGAATCGTATTATCTAATTCTTCTCTAGATATTGTACTTCATGACACTTACTATGTAGTAGCACATTTTCACTATGTTTTATCAATAGGAGCTGTATTTGCCATTATAGGAGGATTCGTCCACTGATTCCCGCTATTCTCTGGCTACACCTTAGACCAAACCTGGGCTAAAATCCACTTCACCATCATATTTGTAGGCGTAAATCTAACTTTCTTCCCCCAACATTTTCTCGGTCTATCAGGAATACCACGGCGCTACTCTGATTACCCAGACGCATACACAATATGAAACTCAATCTCATCAATCGGATCATTTATCTCCCTAACAGCAGTAGTACTAATAATTTTTATAGTTTGAGAAGCCTTTGCCTCAAAACGAGAAGTCATAATAGTAGAGCTGACACATACTAATCTAGAGTGACTACACGGATGCCCTCCACCTTATCATACATTCGAGGAGCCCACATACGTAAAAGCCTAAACAAGAAAGGGAGGAATCGAACCCCCTAAAATTGGTTTCAAGCCAACTCCATAACCCCTATGACTCTCTTCTTATAAGATATTAGTAAAAATAATACATAACTTTGTCAAAGTTAAATTATAGGTTAAACCCCTATATATCTTTATGGCTCATCCAGTACAATTTGGATTTCAAGACGCTGCCTCCCCTATTATAGAAGAGCTCTTATACTTCCACGACCACACTCTTATAATCGTGTTCATAATTAGCTCACTGGTCTTATATATTATTTCCCTCATACTATCAACTGAACTCACACATACAAGTACCATGGACGCACAAGAAGTAGAAACAGTATGAACCATCCTTCCCGCCGTAATTTTAATCCTAATCGCCCTCCCATCCCTCCGAATCCTTTATATAATAGACGAAATTAACACTCCTTCTATAACTCTAAAAACTATGGGACATCAATGATATTGAAGCTATGAGTACACGGACTATGACAACCTGTGCTTTGATTCATACATAGTTACCACCCCCGATTTAGAACCTGGGGATCTCCGCCTACTAGAAGTCGATAACCGAGTAATTCTTCCCACAGAAATATCTATTCGTATGCTCATCTCTTCCGAAGATGTCCTCCATTCATGAACAGTCCCAGCCCTAGGGATCAAAACTGACGCAATCCCTGGGCGCCTAAACCAAGCCACCCTTATAACTTCCCGACCAGGAATTTATTACGGGCAGTGCTCCGAAATCTGCGGGTCCAACCACAGCTTTATGCCAATCGTATTAGAATTAGTACCACTAAAATACTTTGAAGAGTGACTACTTAAATCTCTATAAATCTCTGTGAAGCTAATAAGCGTTAACCTTTTAAGTTAAAGATTGGTAGTTACAAGAACTACCCACAGTGAATGCCACAACTAGACACATCGACATGGACTATCACTATTATATCCATAATCTTAACTCTTTTTATTTTATTTCAACTAAAACTGTCAAAATTTTCATACCCCATTCACCCCACCAAAAAACTTACAAAATTACACAAACTAGACAACCCATGAGAGATAAAATGGACCAAAACTTATTCGCCTCATTCACTACCCCTACAATAGCTGGCCTGCCTGTTGTAATTTTTATTGTAATATTTCCATATATTATAATCTTAACCCCCACACGACTAATCAACAACCGAATAGCCTCTGTACAACAATGACTTATCCAATTGATTCTAAAACAATTAATAGTGACTCACAATACAAAAGGACGAACTTGATCATTGATACTAATCTCACTTATCACTTTTATTGGGTCTACTAACCTACTAGGTCTACTACCCCATACTTTTACACCAACAACCCAGCTTTCAATAAACCTAGCCATAGCTATCCCGCTATGAGCAGCTACTGTAATCACAGGGTTCCGACACAAAACTAAAGCGTCCCTAGCCCACTTCTTACCCCAGGGCACCCCTCCCTTACTTATCCCCATACTAATCCTTATTGAAACCATTAGTCTATTAATTCAACCTATGGCTCTAGCCGTGCGACTAACAGCCAACATTACAGCGGGACATCTCCTTATACACCTGATCGGAGGCGCTACACTAGTAATCTCATCAATTAGCCCAGTTGCGGCCTCAATCACATTCATTATTCTCATCCTACTATCAATTCTAGAATTTGCAGTAGCCCTTATCCAAGCATACGTATTTACACTGCTAGTTAGCCTTTACCTACATGACAATACATAATGACCCACCAAACACATACTTACCACATAGTAAATCCTAGTCCATGGCCACTGACAGGTGCCATCTCAGCACTACTTATAACATCTGGCCTTATCATATGATTCCATTTTAACTCTATAACCCTACTGACCTTAGGACTGTTAACCAATACTTTAACAATACTACAATGATGACGAGACATTGTACGAGAAGGAACATTTCAGGGCCACCACACTCCAACAGTACAAAAAGGACTTCGCTATGGAATAGTCCTTTTCATTATCTCAGAGATTTTCTTCTTCGCCGGGTTTTTCTGATCATTTTATCACTCAAGCCTAGCCCCAACCCCAGAGCTCGGAGGATGTTGGCCCCCAACAGGAATTTACCCCCTAAATCCCTTAGATGTACCATTATTAAATACAGCAGTCCTACTGGCTTCAGGTGTATCAATCACCTGAGCACACCACAGCCTAATAGAAGGTAATCGAAAACATATAATACAAGCCTTATTCATAACCATTGCCCTAGGCCTGTACTTTACACTCTTACAAGCATCAGAATACTTCGAGACCCCCTTCACCATCTCAGACGGCATTTACGGCTCTACATTTTTCATAGCAACGGGCTTCCACGGCTTACACGTTATTATCGGATCCAGCTTCCTAACCGTATGCCTTATCCGTCAACTTAACTTCCACTTCACGTCCAATCACCATTTTGGGTTTGAAGCTGCAGCATGATACTGACACTTTGTAGACGTAGTCTGACTATTCCTCTATGTATCTATCTACTGATGAGGTTCATGTTCTTTTAGTATAACAAGTACAATTGACTTCCAATCAATAAGATTTGGTAAACATCCAAAAAAGAACAATTAATACACTAATTATACTGATTACTAACACATCTTTAGCCTCAGCACTAGTATTAGTAGCATTCTGACTCCCTCAATTAAATGTTTACACAGAGAAATATAGCCCCTACGAGTGTGGATTCGACCCAACAGGCTCTGCCCGTCTACCTTTCTCCATAAAATTCTTTCTAGTGGCCATCACTTTCCTATTATTTGACTTAGAAATCGCCCTACTTCTTCCACTGCCATGAGCTATCCAAACACACATGCTAAATCTGATACTCACTGTAACCTTTCTTTTAATTCTAATCCTGGCCCTAGGGTTAGCCTACGAATGAATTCAAAAAGGACTAGAATGACAAGAATATGGTAATTAGTTTAAATAAAATAAATGATTTCGAATCATTAGATTATGTATGTCAACCATAATTACCAATATGCCACTAATCTCCACAAATATCCTCCTAGCTTTCATCACGGCTCTGCTAGGAGTACTGATCTACCGATCACACCTTATGTCATCCCTACTATGCCTTGAAGGAATAATATTATCAATGTTTATCCTAGTTAGCCTAACAACTATAAATTTACATTTTACATTAGCTAACATTGCCCCTCTCATCCTCCTAGTATTCGCTGCCTGCGAAGCGGCCGTAGGCCTTGCACTTCTAGTAATAGTATCCAACACCTACGGCATAGACTATGTTCAGAACCTTAACCTCTTGCAATGCTAAAAATCATTATTCCAACTATTATACTATTCCCAGTAACCTGACTATCTCATCACCGCACACTATGAATTAATACAACAATTCATAGCCTTATAATCAGTTCAACCAGCCTCCACTTACTCCACCAACCTACCAACAACCTTAACTTCACCTTAATATTCTTCTCCGACACTTTATCTATCCCCCTCCTTGTTCTCACAACATGGTTACTCCCACTAATAATTCTAGCTAGCCAACATCATCTGCGTAAAGAACCACTGGCTCGCAAAAAACTCTATATCTCAATACTAATCTCTTTACAAATACTCCTAGTAATGACATTTACAGCCTCCGAGTTGATCTTGTTCTATATCTTATTTGAGGCTACACTAATTCCAACCCTAATTATCATCACCCGATGAGGAAACCAGACAGAACGACTAAACGCCGGACTATATTTCTTATTTTATACACTACTAGGATCACTCCCCCTATTAATCACCCTACTCTATACCCAAGACTTCGTAGGATCACTAAACTTGTCTATCCTGCCCCTATATCACCAAAACATATTAACCCCCTCATGATCTAGTAATATAGCATGAGTAGCGTGTATGATAGCGTTCATGGTAAAAATACCTCTATACGGCACACACTTATGACTCCCCAAAGCCCACGTAGAAGCTCCAATCGCCGGATCCATAGTATTAGCGGCTATTCTCCTAAAGCTAGGAGGATATGGCATAATGCGGATCACTACCATTCTCACCCCACTAACAAACGCAATAGCCTACCCTTTCATCATCCTCTCTCTATGAGGCATAATCATAACAAGCTCCATCTGCCTACGACAAACAGACTTAAAATCACTAATTGCATACTCCTCAGTAAGCCACATGGCCTTAGTAATTGTAGCAATCCTCATCCAAACCCCATGAAGTTACATGGGGGCAACAGCCCTTATAATCGCCCATGGACTGACATCATCCATAATATTCTGCCTAGCCAACTCTAACTATGAGCGCATCCACAGTCGGACTATAATCCTGGCCCGAGGCTTACAAACGCTACTCCCCCTCATAACACTATGATGACTAATGGCAAGTCTTACCAATCTAGCCCTACCACCCTCAATCAACCTTGTTGGGGAACTATTAATTATTATCACTGCATTCGCATGATCAAAACTAACAATTATACTCACAGGCCTAAATGTACTAATTACAGCCCTCTACTCCCTTTACATGTTTACTATAACCCAACACGGTAAACCCACATTTCACACCCACAACATCAAACCATCCTTCACACGAGAAAATGCTTTAATATCATTACATGTTCTACCCCTGCTATCCCTGTCCCTCAACCCTAAACTTATTTTAGGGCTAACACTATGTAAATATAGTTTAACAAAAACATTAGATTGTGAATCTAACAATAGAAGACTTAATCCTCTTATTTACCAAGAAAGATGCAAGAACTGCTAACTCATGCACCCATGCATAAAAACATGGCTTTCTTAACTTTTAAAGGATGGAAGTCATCCGTTGGCCTTAGGAGCCAAAAAATTGGTGCAACTCCAAATAAAAGTAATTAACATACTACTACCAACATTAGCCACTACATCATTAATTATCCTCACCCTACCTATTATTCTATCAACAACCAAAATAAACAACACCCCTTTCCCAAACCTAGTTAAACTATCAATTTCATGCGCCTTTTCTATCAGCCTAGTTCCAGCACTAATCTTTGTCTTCTCAGACCAAGACTCAGTGATTACAAATTGACACTGAGTAACAATTCAAACCCTAAAACTATCCACAAGCCTTAAACTGGATTACTTCTCCATCCTATTCATGCCCGTAGCACTCTTCGTCACATGATCCATCATAGAATTTTCAATATGGTACATACACTCTGACCCCCAAATAAATAAATTTTTCAAATATCTTCTCCTATTTCTAATTACAATAACCATCCTAGTCACCTCTAATAACCTATTCCAACTGTTCATTGGATGAGAAGGAGTAGGCATTATATCTTTCCTTCTAATCGGATGATGATATGGACGCACAGACGCCAACACAGCAGCCCTGCAAGCTATTCTGTTTAACCGCATTGGAGATATTGGTTTTATCCTATCGATAACCTGATTCTTAACATACTCTAACTCATGAGAAATTCAACAAATATTTATTACATATCCCAACACTAGCACTTTACCACTCGTAGGCCTTCTACTAGCAGCCACAGGCAAATCTGCCCAATTCGGCCTACACCCATGACTCCCATCCGCAATAGAAGGTCCTACCCCTGTTTCAGCCCTCCTACACTCTAGCACAATAGTAGTAGCAGGAGTATTCCTCCTTATTCGATTTTACCCTTTACTAAACAACAATGAAACAATACAGACTATAACCTTATGTCTGGGTGCCATCACAACCCTGTTTACAGCTATCTGTGCTCTAACACAAAACGACATTAAAAAGATCGTAGCATTCTCCACTTCAAGCCAGCTAGGACTTATAATAGTAACTATTGGTATCAACCAACCACACCTAGCCTTCCTTCACATCTGCACACACGCCTTCTTCAAAGCCATACTATTTATATGCTCTGGTTCTATTATTCACAACCTAAACGACGAACAAGACATTCGAAAAATGGGAGGCCTATTTAACACTCTGCCTTTCACCACATCCTCACTAATAATTGGCAGCCTAGCCTTAACAGGAATACCATTCCTAACAGGATTTTACTCCAAAGACCTAATCATTGAAACAGCAAATACGTCTAACACCAACGCCTGAGCCCTATTAATTACTTTAATTGCCACCTCCCTTACAGCCGTATACAGCACACGAATCATCTTTTTTGCCCTACTAGGACAACCACGCTACCCTCCAACGATCAACACCAATGAAAATAATCCCTTACTAATTAATTCAATTAAACGCCTAGCAATTGGCAGCATTTTCGCAGGTTACCTCATCTCTAACAATATCCCACCAATAACAACCCCCCAAATGACAATACCCTTGCACCTTAAACTCACCGCCATACTAATCACAATCCTAGGCTTCGTCCTGGCAATAGAAATAAACCTTATAACTACAAACCTAAAATTTAAACACACCCATTCATCATACACTTTCTCCAATTCTTTAGGCTATTTCCCAATTACAGTTCACCGCCTGCTGCCCAACTTGGACCTAAAATCAAGCCTAAACATATCCTCCACTCTACTAGATTTAATCTGACTAGAAAAATCCATACCCAAAAACCTAGCACAAACGCAACTATACGCCTCAAAAACCGTATCCAATCAAAAAGGTCTAATTAAACTCTACTTCCTTTCTTTTCTAATCTCCACTCTACTCGCTTTAACTCTAATAACTTAATTTCCCCGAGTAATCTCAATAATAATAAAAATACTAACAAACAAAGACCACCCAGCCACCACTAAAAACCAACTTCCACAACTATACAAGGCACTAGTACCCGCAGACTGCATACGAAAAGGCCCAATACCGCTAACATCATAAACCTCTCAATCCCCTACCCCATCAAAATTCATCACGCCCCCTACTTCAACATAATAATCCCCTGCTAATAAAACCAAAACTATCTCCACAACTAGACCCAACACCAAAGCCCCTAGAACCCCAACACTTGAACCCCAAGACTCAGGATACTCCTCAGTAGCCATAGCTGTCGTATAGCCAAACACCACCAACATACCACCCAAATAAACCAAAAACACTATCAACCCCATAAAAGACCCTCCAAAACCTATAACGATCCCACAACCCACCCCACCACTAACAATTAAACCAAACCCCCCATAAATAGGAGAAGGCTTTGAAGAAAACCCCACAAACCCCAGGACAAATAATACACTTAACAAGGACACTAAATATATCATTATTCCTACATGGAATTAAACCACGACCTATGACATGAAAAATCATCGTTGTATTTCAACCATAAGAACTCAATGACTAACATTCGAAAAAATCATCCCTTAATAAAAATCATCAACCACTCATTTATTGACCTCCCTTCACCATCTAACATCTCATCGTGATGAAACTTCGGCTCACTACTAGGACTATGCCTGATAATCCAAATTATCACAGGATTATTCCTAGCTATACACTACACATCAGACACTACTACAGCATTCTCCTCTGTAGCTCACATCTGCCGGGACGTTAACTACGGTTGAATTATCCGCTACCTACATGCCAACGGAGCATCAATATTTTTCCTCTGCTTATTCATCCACGTCGGACGAGGACTTTACTACGGATCTTTTACCCTACTAGACACTTGAAACATCGGGGTTATATTATTACTTGCAGTAATAGCCACAGCATTCATAGGCTACGTACTCCCATGAGGACAAATATCATTCTGAGGTGCCACCGTCATCACCAACTTACTATCAGCAATCCCCTATATTGGCATAAACCTAGTCGAATGAATCTGAGGGGGCTTCTCAGTGGATAAAGCCACACTCACACGATTCTTCGCTTTCCACTTTATCCTCCCCTTCATTATCACTGCCCTAGTCATGATTCATCTCATCTTTCTGCACGAAACAGGCTCAAACAATCCATCAGGAATCTCATCAGACTCAGACAAAATCCCATTTCACCCCTACTATTCATTTAAAGACCTTTTAGGAGCAATCTTCCTACTAACAACTCTATCCGTACTAGTTTTATTCTCCCCTGACCTCTTAGGAGACCCTGATAACTACACCCCTGCCAACCCCCTAATTACCCCACCACACATCAAACCAGAATGATACTTTCTATTTGCCTACGCTATTCTCCGATCAATTCCTAACAAACTAGGAGGAGTTATAGCACTAGCCATATCTATCCTAATCTTAGCTCTAATCCCCCACCTCCACACAGCCAAACAACGAAGCATAATATTTCGTCCACTAAGCCAATGCCTATTCTGAGTACTAGTAGCCAATTTATTAACCCTAACATGGATCGGAGGGCAACCCGTAGAAAACCCCTTCATCATTATTGGACAAACAGCATCAATCCTCTACTTCCTAACTATCCTTGTTCTAATACCACTAACAAGTTTATTTGAAAACAAATTACTCAAATGAAGACACAGCCCTAGTAGTATAACACCATTACCTCGGTCTTGTAAACCGAAAATGAAGCACCCCGCTCCCTAGGACAATTCAAGGAAGAAGACCTTATATCCTCACCTTCAACACCCAAAGCTGAAATTCTAATTAAACTACTCCTTGAACCCTCATGAAGCTCAATACACCCAACAATCGTACCTCACCCCCTATGTACATCGTGCATATTATGTATATCCCCATTAATTATGGTACAGTATTATATATGTTTAACTATACATAAAGTACATATATGTATAATAGTGCATTAAGATCTTGTCCCCATGCATATAAGCAAGTACTTACTTATATATATCGTACATAGTACATTATACTCTTGATCGGACATAGCACATCCAAGTCAAATCATTTCTTGACAGACATGCATATCACCTCCAACAGTCCACCCGCTTAATCACCAGGCCGCGTGAAACCACCAACCCGCTAGACAGGTATCCCTCTTCTCGCTCCGGGCCCATTAAACTTGGGGGTAGCTAGAATGAAACTTTATCAGACATCTGGTTCTTACCTCAGGGCCATAAATTGAAGATCGCCCACACTTTCCTCTTAAATAAGACATCTCGATGGATTAATTACTAATCAGCCCATGCCCAACATAACTGTGCTGTCATGCCCTTGGTATCTTTTAATTTACGGGTATGCTTGGATTCACCATGGCCTCCCGGCCTGCGCGCAGACCACTTATTGTAGACGAGCCTAACGTGTACCTCCTCCACCCCCATAATAGATCAATAAGGTCATATTAATCCATGCTAGAAGGACATAGATTTAAGTACGATACATTCAACTAAGTCTTACATACATACTAAACAGGTGTTAATTTATTAATGGTTTCAGGACATAGATACGTATACACATACGTATACACATACGTATACACATACGTATACACATACGTGCACACATACGTATACACATACGTATACACATACGTGCACACATACGTATACACATACGTATACACATACGTATACACATACGTATACACATACGTATACACATACGTATACACATACGTATACACATACGTATACACATACGTATACACATACGTATACACATACGTATACACATACGTATACACATACGTATACACATACGTGCACACATACGTATACACATACGTATACACATACGTGCACACATACGTATACACATACGTATACACATACGTATACACATACGTATACGATTACGCAATTACATGTTATGATTATATGCGCAAACCCCCCTACCCCCCATTGCTAATCCGTTAAGGCTCATTTTTGCCAAACCCCAAAAACAAAAACTCAACGCCGCAGAATTAGCTTCAACTCGGGCCCATCTTGACAGCCCTAGCCCCACTCTATTTCATAACAAATTTTGTGTATTCAATACTAGCATGATACTTTTGACTTCTCCCCCCCTATTGAATAAAATTTATTTTTAAATTTCTCATGATCCCATAACAAAAGCATTCCATATCCAACTAAC